TATTCAACCATTTCGTTTTACCAAGTTCAATGTTAGCCAGATTAGTCAACATTTATATGTTTCGATGCAACAACAAGATGTTATTTGTAACAAGTAGTTTTGTTGGTTGGTTAATTGGTCACATTTTATTCATGAAATGTGTTGGCTTGGTATTAGTCTGGATACGGCAAAATTTTTCTATTCGATCTATTATTCGATCGAATACGTACCTTCTTAATGTACTTATTCTATCTAATAAGTACCTTAATGGAATTATTAGATCTAAGAGGTATAAGAAGTACAAGGACTCTGTGTCAGAATTGAAGTACCTTGTGTCAGAATTGAAGTACTTTGTGTTAGACTTGATAGATTCTATGGAGCGAATCTTTAGTATTCTCTTATTTATTAGCTGTGTCTACTCTTTAGGCAGAATGCCGTCACCCATTTTTAGTAGGAAACTGCAAGAAACCTCAAAAACGACAGAAAGGGGGGAAAGTGAGAAAGAAAGAGATGTAGAAATAGAAACAACTTTCAAAACGAGGGGGACTAAACAGGAACAAGAGGGATTCACCGAAGAAGATCCTTCTCCTTCCCTTTTTTCGGAAGAAAGGGAGGATCCGGACAAAATCGATGAAACGGAAAGGACCCGAGTGAATGGAAAGGACAAAACAAAGGATGAATTCAACTTTCACTTAAAAGAAGAAGATAAAGACCTCTTCTGGTTTGAAAAACCCCCTGTGAGTCTTCTTTTCGACTATAAACGATGGAATCGTCCATTGCGATATATAAAAAATTATCGATTCGAACATGCTGTAAGAAATGAAATGTCACAATATTTTTTTTATACATGTCAAAGTGATGGAAAACGAAGAATTTCTTTTACATATCCATCCAGTTTATCAGCTTTTTTTGAAATGCTACGACAAAAAATGTATTTTTATTTTTTTACAAAAAAAAAATTCGTCTGTGATGAACTGGATAAATTCTTCTATGATGAACTGCATAATTATTATTGTTGGATTTATACCAACGAAAAAAAATGGAGGAGCCTAAGGAACGAGTTTAGAGATAGAATTGAAGCCCTAGACAGAGGATCCCCTTATCTGGATGTACTCGAAAAAAAGACTCGATTATGCAATAATAAAACTAAAGAAGAATACTTGCCTAAAATATATGATCCTCTCTTAAACGGATCCTATCGTGGAATAATTAAAAAATTTTATTTACCTTCAATCCTAAATGAAACTGCAGTCAAAAATTCGATAGAGACAAATTTTATAAATAAACTCAATAAAGTTCATAGTATCCTTCTTTTTAAGGGTAAGGAACTTAATGTTCATAATTTTGAAGAATTGTACCAGAAATTGGAAGGGAAAATAGCTACATTGGAAGAGAAATTGGTCCAGAAATTGGAAGAGAAATTGGGACAGAAAATATATACATTGGATAAAAAATCATTAGCAAGAGAATTGAGTCTTTTAATCGATGAATTTGCTGAAGAATCCACATCCAATTTGAAAGGAATTTCTTTATTTCCGGAACAAAGACGAATTGATTCAGAAGATCCAGAAAAAGTTTTGAAATTTTTAATCGAAAGAGTCATAATTGATCCCATCATTCAAACAATATGCGATACAGCCATAATTCCGCCCATGGAAAAAACAACTCGAAAAAAATCGATTGGAATAAAAAAAAAAGTCCCCCGATGGTCATACAAATTATTCAGCGAGGTAGAACAACTCGGAAAAACTGCAACAACGGAAGAGGGGGAAGAGTGGATAGTAGATCATCAAATTCGCTCGAGGAAAGCGAAACGTATAGTTCTTTTTACGCAGGGTCCAGAGAATGCCGACCCTAGTATCAAAACTATGACGAAGCCTGATGAAATAGAAGAAGTGGATATGATAGATTATCCCTATGAAGCGGATTTTCGTCGAGACATAATCACAGGTTCTATGCGTGTTCAAAGACGTAAAACCCTTACGGGGAAAATGTTTCCCTTATATCCGTATTCCCCACTTTTTTTTGACAGAGTAGGATTTTCTTGGGATGTTCTTTTCGAACCATTCATATTATCAGTAATTGAGATTTCCGACCTAATACAAGACATTTTTAGAAAGGGTATAAAAGGAAGCGTAGCAAAAAGAATAAAGAGGTTGAAAAAACAAAAAAAAATGTACATGGAGGAAAACAAAAGCTACGAAGAAATTCAAAAAGAAGTCAATGAAATGGAAGAGGGGCGGGACGGGCAGACGGAAATGGAACGAATAGAAAGGACACGAGAAAAAATATCAGACCTCTATGATATCCTTATTTATGCTCATGGAATAAGAGCTTTTATTTTACTAATTCAGTCGAGGCTTAGACAATCTATTGTATTACCTTCATTGATACTAGCTAAAAATATTGTCCGTTTCTTATTACGCCAAGAGTCCGAGTGGGAGCAGGATATAAGGGAGATGAATAGAGAAGTGTATGTTATATGCACCTATAATGGTATGCCAGTACTAGAACCAGGAAGAAACGGAATTTTTCCTCAAAACTGGGCCACAGAGGGTATACAAATAATGATACGATTTCCTTTCCGTCTGAAACCTTGGCACCGATCTAAGATACGACCTTCTCGCAGGGATCCAAATCCAAAGCAGGAAAGTCCTGCTGCTTTTTTAACGATTTGGGGACTGGAAACTGACCGTCCTTTTGGTTCTCCTCTCGTAGGACTTGGTATTTTGTTTTGTTATTATTTTGTACCCCCCTTGAAAAAACTCCAAAAAGCAATTATAAAATGGAGTTTTTGGGTTCTAAAAAGTTTCAAAGAAAGAACAAAATTTTTGTTTCTAAAGGTCCAAAAAGAACCAAAAAAATTGAGAGAGGATTCGAGTGAAATAAAAAAAGATTCTATAATCAATAATCAGATTATTCATGAATCATCCATTCAAACCCGATCTATGGATTGGACAAATTATTCACTGACAGAAAAAAAAATGAAAGATCTGACTGATAGAACAAGCACAATCAGAAATCAAATAGAAAGAATTACAAAAGACAATAAAAATGGATTTCGAACTCTAAAAAGAAATATTAGTCCTAACAAAACAAGTTATGGTGCTCAAAAATTAGCATCACTAAAAAAGATTTTTCAGATATTAAAAAGAAGAAATGATCGATTAATCCGTAAATCACATTCTTTTTTAAAATGGATCGTGGAAAGGATATACACGGATATCGTTCTAGAGAGCTTTCCATATATCATTAATCGTCTTACTAATAGTCTTTATAGGCCCATGATCATTATAAAACTTTTTCGTAAATTAAAATTTAAAAATATATATATATTTGATACAAAAGAGAAAAAGATAATTGAGCGTATTTCAACTATACAAAAAAAACTTTCACCTTCTCGTATTCGTCATAAGATTCAGACGAAGTCGGAGGTTTCTTTTAAATTACCCCTCGTGTCACAGGCCTATGTATTTTACAAATTATCACAAACCCAGGTTATTAACTTGTATAAGTTAAGATCTGTCCTTCAATATGACGGAGCATCTTTATTTCTTAAGAATGAAATAAAAGATTATTTTCGAAGACAAGGAATAATTTCTTCCGAATTAAAGCATAAGAAACTTCAGAATTCTGGAATGAATCAATGGAAAAATTGGTTAAAGAGTCATTATCCATACGATTTATCTGAGCTAAAATGGTCTAAATTAGTACCGCAAAAATGGCGAAATAGAGTCAATCAACATTGTAGGGTTGAAAATAAAAATTTAATCAAACGGGATTCATCTGAAAGAGAGGAAAAGGTTTCGTTATTGCTAAATAAAACTGATCATTTTCAAAAAATGTATAGATATGATCTTTTAGCATATCAATCGATTTATTATGAAGATAAGAAGGACTCATATAATTACAACATACATAAACCGAAATTTGTTGATATGGGGGGGAGTATCCCTATTACGAATTTTATAAGAAAAGATTATTTTATGTATATAAAAAATCCAGATAGAAAATTTTTTGATACGAAAGGTCTTTTTTATCTCAAAATTAATAAAGATAAAGAAATCAACCCATCCAATCAAAAGGGTTTCTTTTCTTTTTTTGATTGGATGGGAATGAATGAAGAAAGACTAAATCGTCCTGTATCGAAGCCGATACCTTGGTTATTCCCACAATTTGAGTTATTTTTTAATGTATATAAAATGAAACCCGGGTTTATACCAATTCATTCACTTATTTTTCATTTTAATGAAGATGTTAGTCAAAATATCACTAAAAATAAAAAAGGGGATCTTATACTATCAAATGAAAAAGAAAACAAATCTTTTGAATTAGAGAATCAAGAAGAAAAAAAAACCATAGGTCAAAGAGATCTCGCATCAGATGCCCAAAACCGAGGGAACCCTGAATCTGTTATCTCAAACCAACAAAAATATATGGAAGAACTTTATACGAAATCAGATATGAAAATGGGTAGAACGAAAAATCAACCCAAAAGCATTTGGACTTGGGAAATAGACTTAGATGCGTTCATGAAAGGATCTTTTGCTTTGCAACTGAAATGGCTGCTGAGTCCTTTGACTATGGAATTATTCGATTATGCGCTGTCCGTACTTGAATGGGAAAAGGAAAGCAGAATGACAACAAAGTTTGGTTTCGGCTTTATTAAGAAGGAGGAGTTAACTCTGGATCCAATGCTAATCCGGGATTTGAATCTTTCAAAAATCCTAAAAGAGGGAATATTTATTATCGAACCAGTTCGTATACCTGTAAAACATAATGTAGAATTTATTATGTATCAAACCATAAGGATTTCTTTGGTTCATGAGATTAAACAAAAAAATAATAAAAAAAGATACAGAGAAAATATGGATAAGAATCATTTTGCGGAATCGATTGCAAAACATCAAATGATGACGAAAAATAGAAACAAAAATCATTATGATTTGCTTGTTCCTGAAAATATTTTTTCGTCTAGACGGCGTAGAGAATTGAGAATTCTAAGTTGTTTCAATTCAAGG